GTACTCGTCCATAACGATCAAAGTCAAACCGCGTATTAGGGAATAGTGAAGCAAATTCAATAAAACAACAAAAACTGGCGCAAACATACAATAACGGATTCTAAATTGTAACTAAGCGCCGCCCACTATACCCAACCCAATTCATAACATAACTAGAGAGTTTCTACGGCCCTTTCCTCGTCGGGGCTAAAATCCCGGAAATACCAAAGAAAAATATAGGAATGAGGTTTGATATTATTAGAAATGCCCCAAAAATATCATATTCATAAAGCAAAAACATAGATGCACTCCTAGGTGAAAAATATACGGGATTGGTCGATTCGAATTGAAGTTGTGTTGTAAAGTCACCCATAATTGTTTAGTCAAAACAAGAATGCATTTTGACGAAACCATCTAGTTTCCTTTGATTATTGCGGGGCATATCTCATTTCCAGGTTTATCGACGACTGACTTGGCGGGTATTCTATTTCCAGATGTACTTAATTTTTTTGATAAAAATGCAATTTTAATTTTTAAAATATATATTCCTTTAGGAATATAATCGTGGAGTCTTTTTTTTTTTTTATTTTTGATTTAGGGGCATATCTCATTTCCAGGTTTATCGACGACTGACTTGGCGGGTATTCTATTTCCAGATGTACTTAATTTTTTTGATAAAAATGCAATTTTAATTTTTAAAATATATATTCCTTTAGGAATATAATCGTGGAGTCTTTTTTTTTTTTATTAGTGATTTAGGTATAGAACAAATATGAAAATGGCAGCAAATGGATAAGTATTTCTATCTCATCGAATATCTTAATCTTAGTGTTGGTATATTCCCGTTATTAGAAGCTGGGTGGGGTTTTCTCTTGATTGAATACAATCATATATTGTTGACAAGGAAATTTACTAAAGAGATTCCTTTTTCACCAAACTGTAGCTTGTCGACAAATACATTGGCTTATTCCCCTAGATCTATGTGAATAACGCCTTGTGGTTTTTCACCAGGCTCGTGTCATGATTTTGCCTTTTCAAATTAATTTGTATTTTAGTAAGGGTAAGTGAAAAGGAGTATCACTAACTTAACCCCTTTGATTGTGAACCGGAAAATTAAATTCCATAGGAATGTCCTCCCCAAGATTAAGGACCGAAGTTTATCCACGATTGGAAAAGGATCGATTCGACCTCTTGCAATACATTTTTCTTTCAGTTTTTTGGTCTGCTTTAAACGATGCCTATGATATGAGTTAGTTTCGTTTCTAGGAAAAATTGGGTTTCGCTGAACCAACCGACGAGTTACCAGCAACAAACAAGAATGAACAAATGAAAATTATGAAATTTTGTCTTTCCAATTTTCATTTTCTAGGGCTATACGGACTCGAACCGTAGACCTTCTCGGTAAAACAGATCAAACTTATTATTATCAAAATGATCTGAACTGTTTCAAAGACCCAACATGCATTTTTTTTTTGCATTGGGCTCTTTCATTAACTGATAGAAATATCAGCAAATCTGCCATATTTTTTTCTTAACCGAAAAAAAAGATAAGGAGATGGCTCCGTGTGCTCTGATTCATTATTTGGGATTCAGATTCAGGAGCACTACCAAAGTGTTTCAGGGGGTGGGGTTATCTTGACATAGGTCTGCCTCTGGCCTCGATTGTTTTAAGTTAAATGAAGTCTCTATCGTTCGGCTTAAAAAAAATTAAATATGAAACTTCATACACCTTAAACTTCATAGGACGAAAAGAGATTTTTTGAGGACCTTATACTCCTTATGCCTAGCATTGAATGTACTAGTATTCACCCTATCAATATCTCAAATCAACGCGGAGTCTGTTTGGTATCTAAATGCCAATACAGGACTGAGCCGTTTGTCAGGCTGTTGTTCCCTCAAAGTTATGGAGTAAGACATCGATTTCTCAAAAAGATCCATTTTGTGGATTGTATGACGAATCCCCCCCGAAAAACACTGGCGCGCGTGTAAACGAGGTGCTCTACCAACTGAGCTATAGCCCTTAGTGCTTGTGATGCATATTTTATCATGTATATAATTGGTTGTCAAGATGAATATTCTATGACTCAACATACTAAACCCAACAACCTACATTTTGAAGTTATTATTGCTTAGATTATTATTGCTTATAAGCAATATGATATTTATAATCCATCGACAGGGCGGGTTCCCTTGAGGGATGATAAATGACCTACTTAACTCAGTGGTTAGAGTATTGCTTTCATACGGCAGTAGTCATTGGTTCAAATCCAATAGTAGGTAGAACTTATTAGATACCTGAGTCAATGGTATCTAATAAGTTTTTTGCCCCACCTTCCTCTATTTTAATAGATTATAGATTTTTTTGAATTGCGTTGTATCAAAATTGGATTCTGCTTGATTGGATTCACTCGACAGAATCGAATTACATTTTAATCCATAGGGTTTATTTTATAAACAGAACTTCTTTTTATTATTCGAGCGTATCAATTAGTTATGAAATCGCATTAACAGCCTCTACTCT